ACAGACGAGGAATAACGGTCCTTCCGTTGTCTTTCTGTTCCACTCATCCGATCCGGCAATTGAATAAAAATCACAAACTCGTTCATCTTTTTTCCAAAATAAAAAAAAAATTCTAATTTTTCTAATTCTATAAGGTTGAATAACAATTCGATTGACTCCATATAATTGCTATGCTTAGTGTGTGACTCGTTGGTTTTTTATTTAGGGTTAGGATTAAAAAGCAAGGGACCACCCCCTAGTATGAACTAATAACTAGATAACTAATAACCAGCTCATTGCTTCGTATTATCTAGATCCAAGGAACCGGTCACTATATGATTGATGTATCGATCATATTGTTGTAGCAACTGAAATCTTACATAAAAGACAAGTCAATCAGATTCTAAGTGAAGCAAAAACAAAGGGATATGGATAGGTGGAGGGGTGAGAGAAAGAAAGAAAAAGAATAGCAATGATATATGATTCCAATATGTATGGTCTATGAACTATCTCAAAAAAGGCAGTGTAATAAAGCATTAATACGTATTTGATTCGTCCATAATTAATAATGAATTAGATGAATCCAATTCATAAGAAAAAATTATAAAGAGCATCAAGTCAATAAAGACTGAGTAGATTGATTTAGGAACAATTTTTATTAGGAGCTCCATTGCAGAGTTTGGGCCTAGCCATTAATCGAGAACGAGAAGCAATGGGAACGACGGAACCCGTGACTGCGTAAGATTCCTTGAAAACGAATCCTAATGATTCATTGGGTGGGATGGCGGAACGAGCCAAGAACCAATTCTATTCTGTTAGGTTATGGGATGCCCCTACGAATGAAAGGTGATGTTAAAAGGGCAAATATTCGCCCGCGAAAGCCTTATTGGATTGCTAAGTTTTGGGCGATTGAATAAAGGTAAAAATAAAGATTCATTAATTTAAGACAATTATTTTAAATTAAAATTAAATATAATTATATTTTTTTTTTTATTCTATTATATATTCTTAGATTTACAAAATTTAATAGAAATTATAATATATAAAGATATATTATAATTATAAAGAAAATAAAAATAATAAAATAGAAATCTATTTATAATTTTATATACGAGCAAGATATAACAATTCCTACGTGACAGATTCGATCTCAAAAAATTCCATGATGTATTATTTTATTCATTAAATACAAATAAATATCTGTAATATTTTTTAATTGTTTCATTCGCGAGGAGCTGGATGAGAAGAAACTCTCATGTCCGGTTCTGCAGTAGAGATGGCATTGAGAAACAACCATCAACTATAACCCCAAAAGAACCAGATTTCGTAAACAACATAGAGGAAGAATGAAGGGAATATCTTATCGAGGCAATCGAATTTGTTTCGGCGGATACGCCCTTCAGGCACTTGAACCCGCTTGGATCACATCTAGACAAATAGAAGCGGGGCGACGAGCCATGACAAGATATGCGCGTCGTGGTGGAAAAATATGGGTACGTATATTTCCAGACAAACCTGTTACAGTAAGGCCTACCGAAACACGTATGGGTTCGGGGAAAGGATCTCCCGAATATTGGGTATCCGTCGTTAAACCGGGTCGAATACTTTATGAAATGGGTGGAGTATCAGAAATTGTAGCCAGAGAAGCTATTTCTATAGCTGCGTCCAAAATGCCTATACGAACTCAATTCGTTATTGTGGAATAGGGGTATGAAACGAAAGGGAAGGGGCCTTGTGATGAAAAAAACCGCAATTTCTTTATTTCTATTTCTGGACAAACAATATTTCTTCTTTTTTTCTTCGCGCTTTGAAAGAAAAAAAAGAATAATAATAATAATATGATTCAACCTCAGACCTATTTAAATGTAGCGGACAACAGCGGGGCTAGAGAATTAATGTGTATTCGAATCATAGGAGCTAGTAATCGCCGATATGCTCATATTGGCGACGTTATTGTTGCTGTAATCAAAGAAGCAGTGCCCAATATGCCTCTACAAAGATCAGAAGTAATCAGAGCTGTAATTGTACGTACATGTAAAGAACTCAAACGTAACAATGGTATGATAATACAATATGATGACAATGCAGCAGTTGTCATTGATCAAGAAGGAAATCCAAAAGGAACTCGAGTTTTTGGTGCGATCGCTCGGGAATTGAGACAGTTGAATTTTACTAAAATAGTCTCATTAGCTCCTGAGGTATTATAAATACTAATAGACGAGAACATAATCATAATATAGATAAGTAGGTCATCTAAAATAAAATTTATAGGCTATCTGAAATAGTAGGGTATCTAAATAAGATTCATTTAATCAGTAGAATGCATTAGTAGATTGTTTCTCACGCATATACCTTAAATAATAAAAAAAAGAATAAAAAAGCAGAGCATGTTGATTATATAAAAACTCGGGGGCACCAATAATTATAGTTCATCATGGGTAGGGACACTATTGCTGAAATAATAACTTCTATACGAAATGCTGACATGGATAAAAAAGGAACGGTTCGAATAGCATCTACAAATATCACCGAAAACATTGTTAAAATACTTCTGCGAGAAGGCTTTATCGAAAATGTGAGAAAACATCGAGTAAGCAATAAATTTTTCTTGGTTTCAACTCTGCGACATAGAAGGAATAGAAAAGGGCCATATAGAACTGTTTTAAAACGTATCAGCCGACCCGGCCTACGAATCTATTCCAACCATCAACGAATTCCTAGGATTTTAGGAGGAATGGGTGTTGTAATTCTTTCTACTTCTCGAGGTATAATGACAGACCGAGAGGCTCGACTAGAAGGAATCGGAGGAGAAATTTTGTGTTATATATGGTGATCTTTCTGGTATCCGAATTGCATCCGTAACTTCCTCTTTGTTTTGTGAAAAAAAAAGAGAAAAGGCGGGTTGTCTAATATCACTCCTCCTCCATTAGTTGATAATTCAAGGGGGTTACCTGGAATGAAAGAACAAAAATGGATTCATGAAGGTTTAATTACTGAATCACTTCCCAATGGTATGTTTCGGGTTCGTTTAGATAATGAAGATCTGATTCTAGGTTATGTTTCAGGAAGGATCCGACGTAGTTTTATACGGATACTGCCAGGCGATAGAGTAAAAATTGAAGTAAGTCGTTATGATTCAACCAGGGGACGCATAATTTATAGACTCCGCAACAAAGATTCGACCGACTAAGCGGCTTTTTCAACATCCCTCTCGTGCGGATGCAATTGGAGGTTCAAAATTTCAAGAGACTTATTTTCTTCCAAGGAGTAGATTCGAAATTAAGGTAAGGAATTACAAATATGAAAATAAGGGCCTCCGTTCGTAAAATTTGTGAAAAATGTCGACTGATCCGCAGGCGGGGACGAATTATAGTAATTTGTTCCAACCCAAGGCATAAACAGAGACAGGGATAATCTTTCTTAAAAGGGACTCTCAAAAGGACCCAATACACAAATAAAGGATCTGTTTTGACATGAAATGGATATTTCCGTATATCTCTGACTCATATTTATGAGATGATAAAATATGACAAAAACCATACCAAGAATTGGCTCGCGCAGGAATGGACGTATTGGCTCACGTAAGAATGGACGTCGAATACCAAAAGGAGTTATTCATGTTCAAGCAAGTTTTAACAATACCATTGTAACGGTTACAGATATACGGGGTCGGGTAGTTTCTTGGTCCTCAGCCGGTACTTGTGGCTTCAGGGGCACAAGAAGAGGGACGCCATTTGCTGCTCAAACCGCAGCCGCAAATGCTATTCGTACAGTAGTAGATCAGGGTATGCAACGAGCAGAAGTCATGATAAAAGGTCCTGGTCTTGGAAGAGATGCAGCATTACGAGCCATTCGTAGAAGTGGTATACTATTAAGTTTTGTCAGAGACGTAACCCCTATGCCACATAATGGATGCAGGCCTCCTAAAAAAAGACGTGTATAGAAATAAAATAAGAATTGAACGGATTTCAAGAGAAATAAATGATTCAATAATCTGATCAAATAATAAATATTATTATGCTTCGAGAGAAAGTAGCAGCATCTACTCGGACACTACAGTGGAAGTGTGTTGAATCAAGAGCAGACAGTAAGCGTCTTTATTATGGACGTTTTCTTTTGTCTCCACTTATGAAAGGTCAAGCCGATACAATAGGCATCGCGATGCGAAGGGCTTTGCTTGGAGAAATAGAAGGAACATGTATCACACGCGCAAAATCTGAAAAGATACCACATGAATATTCTACCATAGTAGGTATTGAAGAATCAGTACATGAAATTTTAATGAATTTGAAAGAAATTGTATTGAGAAGTAATCTATATGAAACTCGCGACGCATATATTTGTGTCAAGGGTCCTGGATATGTAACTGCTCAAGACATCATCTTACCGCCTTCTGTGGAAATAGTTGATACTACACAGCATATAGCTAGCCTGGTGGAACCAATTGATTTGTATATTGGATTACAAATCGAGAGGAATCGCGGATATCGTATGAAAACACCAAAAAACGCTCAAGAAGGAAGTTATCCTATCGATGCTGTATTCATGCCTGTTCGAAATGCAAATCATAGTATTCATTCTTATGGGAATGGGAATGAAAAACAAGAGATACTTTTTCTTGAAATATGGACGAATGGAAGTTTAACTCCTAAAGAAGCACTTTACGAGGCCTCCCGTAATTTGATTGATTTATTTATTCCTTTTCTACATGCAGAAGAACAAGACACAAATTTAGAGGACAATCAAAAAAGGGTTACTTTACCCTTTTTTACTTTTCATGATGGGTTGGATAAACTAAGAAAAAACAAAAAAGAAATCGAATTGAAATGTATTTTTATTGACCAATTAAAATTGCCTTCCAGGACCTATAATTGTCTCAAAAGGTCCAAAATACATACATTATTAGACCTCTTGAATAAGAGTCAAGAAGACCTTATGAAAATTGAATATTTTTGCATAGAAGATGTAAAACAGATATTGGGCATCCTACAAAAACATTTCGTAATAGATTTACCTAAGAA